ATTTGATTCTCTCAATAGATACCGAGATTCATATTGGAAATCAAAAATATAGTAATTCAAACTATAAGACATAGGAGTAATTCAGATTGATCAGAACAAATAGATATAGCAAATAAATGGAATTGGATGCTATGTCAATCCCATATATGGAATTGATATTCGCATATATCAAGATAATATTGTAGATTGATATATAGATCCATATCAAATGCAGCCTCTATCTTTATTTTATTCCAGGGGGCAGCTTTATAACAAGAATCTAACTAATAAATAGTATGGTAGAAAGATTCATCTATTTCTTTCTACCATACTATCTATCTATTAGAATACTGCCGATTCTAGTCCACTCATTTCATTTAAGACATGAAATTGGAATCTTTTTCATTTTATTTCGTCAATTTTGGCTAAGAACTCAGAAGTCAAGTTTCATTCAAATTAGTTAATAATTAATCGTTTTGACTGACTGTTTTTACATAAATGATAAGTAGAAAAGCGGTAGGAACTAGAATAAATAGTGCAGTAGCAATAAATGCAAGAATATTTACTTCCATAATCTCATCGGTTTTTTACTTCGCAATAACTCGGGATTTAATCCCATAGAGATGATAAATCTTTGGCCTGTAAATTCAATGAATGAATATTACCTCTCGATGATCTTGAATCAGATCAATATCATGAATAACAATATCTGAACTATCAAATAAATTCGTCGTCGAGAATTGAATAGTATAACATAGGAAGTTCTTTTATCCATACCGCCCCAAACTTGGATTGCTGACCTAACCCAAAATTCCTTTATTTATTTATCATTTTTTATTATCTGTTCTTTTTTTCTCTCTAATCTATCTAGTTCCTTCTTGTACAATCATCTGATGAAGTCTCATCAAATAGCTCTTCCACTTCCAGTGGTCACATAGTTACAAACCCAAACAAACAATAAAAGCTAAATGGAAAAAGAAAGGAGTTTAGAACGAAACTATTTTTGACTTGGAAGACAAAGAAGTGTGATAAAGATGAGACCGTATAAAATGAATATTCATCAAATTGACTATTTTCCGATTTGTTCTTTCGTCGATGGGGCCTTAAAACAAAATGAAAAATAGGAAAAATGATTCATTCGCCTTTCTAAGAGGAGTAGGATCTTTGGTTGATCTGTCCTTCCCCCTCCTTTCTTCGTAGATTATTAGCCCCGGGACACCTATACCAAAAGCTCAGTGTGCAATTTGCATGAAATCTATTTTGCAACTTCAAACTAGTAAGTCAGGTTCCATAAATCCGTAGCCAGAAAAATAAATTGTTTTTTTTTTGTTTTTTCTGGAAAGTATTTTCTTATATTCAATTTTGTATTGGACAAGAAAGGAATTCCTTTTGTGTATGCGCGCCTCAAAAAAGTATAGTACTCGATTCCATTACATGCATCGGGGGCAATCGAAAAAGCCAGCATTTCTTGGAATACTGACTATAATGCTACCAATAATTGTACTAATCCAACCGCATATGTCTTTCTCCTACCAAAAGGAAAGAAAAAAGAAATAAGGATTTCCCCTTTGCTTTGACAATGGAATTCTTCCCCCGGTCCCCTTCAGAAAAAGGGAGAGATTTTTTGATATATTTATTGGATCCGTCGGGACTGACGGGGCTCGAACCCGCAGCTTCCGCCTTGACAGGGCGGTGCTCTGACCAATTGAACTACAATCCCAGGGAAATACGGGATCTAGCAGAAAATTTGATTCTTTTTTATCTCCGGATCGGGTATTTCTGAAGTACAAAGGGAGTTATATCATCTCATGGCGGATTGGCGAATTATTGGGCCGAGCTGGATTTGAACCAGCGTAGACATATTGCCAACGAATTTACAGTCCGTCCCCATTAACCGCTCGGGCATCGACCCAGGAAGAATCAATTTTCGACTTATTGGTAATCCATGATCAATTTCCTTTCGTAGTACCCTACCCCCAGGGGAATTCGAATCCCCGCTGCCTCCTTGAAAGAGAGATGTCCTAAACCACTAGACGATGGGGGCCCGCTTGACCAACGGCCATCATACTATGATCATAGTATGATCCGTTTTTTGAAATTGTCAATATAATCAAATGATTCTAGCCGAGGGATCTTTCCCCCTTTCAGAATTGCATAGAATTGTTTTTTATTCGTCATTGACGAATTATTCATTAGAATCGACATTAGAAATCTAGTAGTAGTATTTTTTTTTTTTTTGAATTATTTCAATTGAATTTATTTCTATTCGAGTCGGTCTTGAAACAATTCATTGCATTTTCTCCTAGACTTCCTAGGTAAATCCATTTTATTATTCAACAATGAGCCACTAGACACTATGTATCTACTGCACGTACTTAATGCATATATACTTATGTTTATAATATATGTACATATAGATATTTTATCCACATAGTGAATAATTCCGGAATTAAATAAAAAAGGCCCTTTTAACTCAGTGGTAGAGTAACGCCATGGTAAGGCGTAAGTCATCGGTTCAAAT